AGATAAGCGGATAAGCAAAGATAAAAAAAAATTCAAATCCAAGAATCGTTTCTAAATTTATAGTCAATAGTTAAAGGTTCCGTTTTGTCGTCCTGAATTTTGACTTTTGTAACTTCGAATCCACATTTTCTTTTTCAATCGAATTTCAATATAATATAAAAGAAAGGGAAAGTTTTTAGATATTGTGCGTTTTGAGATACGATACATAGAATCGAGGGGATGGATCCAATCAAAAAAAGGAAGGGTTTCTTTTAGGCAAGGGATTAAAGAAAGGAAAAAGGAATTCAAAGATGGAAAGTACAAAAAAACAAAAAAGCGAAAGGATTCTCATCTTTTTGTATCATTTTGGCGGCATGGCCGAGCGGTAAGGCGGGGGACTGCAAATCCTCTTTTCCCCAGTTCAAATCCGGGTGTCGCCTGATCAACAAAAAATCTGAAATCCTTTATTCTGGTTTTCTAATTGATATAACTCCTCGAGTTTTCCCCAACAAAAACAAGTGCAGGAAAAAGGTTCTTGATACTTTTTTTTTTCTTTTTGACTGTTGCGGAGAATTCCACGGATATATTATAATATTAGTGAACACTAATTATTTTACATTTTTTTCATATTCATAGAGATAGGGGACATTAGTCATATGGATATAGTAAGTCTCGCTTGGGCGGCATTAATGACAGTCTTTACATTTTCCCTGTCACTCGTAGTATGGGGAAGAAGTGGACTATAGAAGTATTTTGAATTGATTTGAGGAATCGAACTGGATTTATTGTTTTCTCGATCGTTCTTTTTTTACTATTTAATTAGTTTTTACGATTTACTACTGGGGGGAGGAATATATTCTATGAATAATACCCTTTCTCCATCACTGCAATACAGTTACTTCGCTTATATTATTATCTTAAATTAAAAAAAAAAATAAGGGGGGGGGCGCAAAAATGAAAACTTTTTTTTTTCAAACCAAACATTTTAAACAAAATCAAGAGATTTTTTGAAAACGTGAGTTTATGGGAACTGTTTTTGCCGTTTTTACGGCCCTTTGTACAGCCTACAATTTCTGGTTCCGGCTCGATCAGGAGTGCTATAAATACGAACATGTGGAAACAATTGGAAAAAGAACAATTGGAATAAAATAAAAAAAAATTTGAAATCAGAAAAAAAGAAAAGTGATAAAGAATTAGAAATAAAAAAGACAAAAAATGCAGCAAAATAAAAATCCAAAGCATATAAAATTTCGACCTAGGCCCCCCTTACTTAAATTTTTTTTTTCAGAAGATACAATAAAACGGACTAATGGAAATTATGAGAAGGGAGATTGATATCGGTCAAAGAAGATATGTCTATTGGAGATATGGTAGAAAGAAACATATTTTCTTTCTACCATACTATCAGGTTTTAGAGAATACTGCTGATTCTAGTCCATTCATTAATCTTTGCTAAGAAGTCAAGTTTTAATCACTTTGACTGACTGTTTTTACGTATATTATAAGTAAAAAGGCGGTAGGAACTAGAATGAACAGCGCAGTAGCAATAAAAGCAGCAATATTTACTTCCATAATTTCATTTTTTTTTACTTTACAATAACTCGGGATTTAATCCCATAGAGATGATAAAATTGTCGCCTGTCAATTCAATGCCATGCAATGAATTACATTCCATTTCAAAGACATCGAAACGGATCAATATCATGAATAACAATATCTAAGCTATCAAATCGATTCAACGTCGAGAATTGAATAGTATAACATAGAAAGATCTTTTATCCACACCTAATCCAAAATTCGATTCGATTCTTGGTCCAATCAAAAGACTTTCTTTCCGTTATTTATAAATTCTTGTCCTCTCTTTCTTTTCTATAACCTACTGCCTTTCTTGTACAATCAGTCTCATCTGACCGTTTTTCCACTTCCGCAGTTTACAAAAGGTTTACAAATAAAAGAAGTGCGAGTCCCTGTAGAAAAGGATCAATCTAATATTCCATCAAATTCACCAGTTTCCTTTTTTGACAAGGACTTAAAAAAAAAATAAACAAAGCAATAAATATGCAATTTTATTTGAATAAGATCGATTGTTTCCAATTCACTCTAAGACTAGTAATTTGTAATTGAACAACAAAAGAAAACACGAAAGAAAGGGTAAAGACTCTTTGATTCAAAGCCTTCTCAAAGTCTTCTATCAAAGGAACTTCTATCAAAGGAACTATGCTATGTTAAATTCATTTTGATGTTAAATTCATTTTGTATCGTACAAGAAATGAATTTCATTTGTGTGTGTATATGCGTTCACAGCAAACATAACAAACATATGTTACTCTATTCTATTATATACACAGATCGCGGACAATCGAAAAACCGCATCCGGTGCACGATCTCTTGGAATTGAAAATATGATGGATTCCACCAGTACTTGGATCAATTCACATATCTTTCTCTGTGCCATCAATTGGTACTAATTAAAGGAATGAAAATGACCCTATTTGTTTGATCAGAAATGAGAAAAAAAAAA